AAATGGAAATTCTTATTACTATCCCTATATATTTCATTCTTCATTGGTTAATTGCAATTAAGATATTTAGAATGAGAATTAGATTTCATATCTTTTATTAGTCTTTTTCATATTTGCGAAAAGAAAAAAAAAAAGAGATCGTTGGAGCAATCCATATTCGTGATGCAACTGTTGTTACATTAGATCCCCCCAAGAGTTCTTTCCTTATGGAACTACAATACAAAACAAAGATGGGATTCTTTAATATGGAAAGAATATAGAACCTAAAAGGGTATAAAAGGGTAATAGAAGTTGCTCTTCTTTGAATCGAGTTGGTCCGAAATCAAATTCAAATAAAGAAATAAAAGAAAATGAAAATATTCAATATTTTGATATTTTTTGAAAAAGTCAAGGCTTTCTTTTTTTTTTTAGTGTCCGTCTATAATGACTGATAAATCAAGAACTTTCAATTGGAACTAAACGAATTCTTTAAATTTGTTTTTCTTACCGTCGTATCTGGATTGAGACTTAGGTAAATGTTTTATTCATATATGTAGTAAAAGAACATATCTAATTTAGCTCTTTCATGCCTATTCTAACTAGTTATTTTGGTTTTTTACTGGCTGCTTCAACTATAACCCCAGCTCTATTTATTGGTTTGAACAAGATACGACTTATTTGAAATGAATGAAATTCAATAAAAAATTTACAAAAAGAAAAATCAAAGCCTCTCATAATATTTCATTTCAGGTATTCTATGGTTCCTTCCCGCGTCAATTGCCAATTCCTGTTCATTGAGATTCACGGATAATTCAGATTAATATTTAGGGATAGATCTTACCTCTCTTTTTATTCCCTAAAACAAATCGAAATGATTGAAGTTTTTCTATTTGGAATCGTCTTAGGTCTAATTCCTATTACTTTAACAGGATTATTTGTAACTGCATATTTACAATACAGGCGCGGTGATCAGTTGGACCTTTGATTGAGTAACATCTCTTTTTTTGATTGACCTCCTCCTTGTAGGAGGTCAAATTTCAGTTGCAATTCTACTTTGTTTTGTTAAATTATTTCATTGTAATTCGACATAAAATAAACGGAATCACGCTCTGTAGGATTTGAACCTACGACATCGGGTTTTGGAGACCCGCGTTCTACCGAACTGAACTAAGAGCGCTTTCTTATATCATATCCTATAACAGTAGATACGATTGTAAAGAAAAGTATTTTTTTACCCCGGAGGATTCTTGTGTACATATAGTATGTAAAAATGAAAGATTATGTCCAAAAATTCCCGATCTTACTCAATGAATCCCTCGTAACTGTCCATAGGAGAAAGAATAGGTAGGGATGACAGGATTTGAACCCGTGACATTTTGTACCCAAAACAAACGCGCTACCAAACTGCGCTACATCCCTTTTAAAAATTGTTGTACAGTGTCATTGTATAAAATCCATGTCTTGTTTTCCACACATCCTTCTTTTTTGCTCTTATAGGTAGAGAATGTTCTTGTCATCTTTTTTAGGGGGGCGGCAAATTTTCATCTGCTGGGTCGTTGTACATATGCATTTTAGTTAGTAATTCCTAATTCTAATTTCATTTCAAGCAAAAACAAATGATCTTGAACTAAAAGATCGGGTTATCTATGATCTATGTATTAGAATATCGAACTAGAACTATATATGTATTACAATATACAATACAAATAAATAATTCAAATAAATAAGAAAAAAAAAATAAAAGAAGAAGGAGGATTTTCAATGCGAGATATCAAAACATATCTCTCAACGGCACCTGTGCTAACCACTCTATGGTTTGGGTCTTTAGCAGGTCTATTGATAGAAATTAATCGTTTATTTCCGGATGCCTTGTCATTCCCTTTTTTTTAATCCTGATTGAATTCTTGTATTGATCTGTGAAGAAATGAAGAATATTTGAGATACAATTCTACGTAACATGTCTCCAATTTTGCTCCCTTTTTCTTTCCTATCCTAAAAAAAAAGAAAGAGAAAGAGTGTATCGAACTTCAGTCAAAATACAGTGAATCTACGATAGAATTTGGGGGAAAAGAAATGGAAATGTGGATCCAGTCGTTTAGGGGCGGTTACACGAAATTCTAATATAGAAAGAAGAAAATACTGAGATTAGGATTAGGATAGGAATAATTCCTAGTTAGAAAAAATTGTATTAATTAATTATTACGATATTCTTAATATTCTTCTATTAATGAATATGACTCTCTTTCTTTATAGTTATAGTAATTAATAGTGATTATCTTTTCTATTATAGTACTTCGAAGTCATTCGAATTCTAATAATTCGAAAAAGAAAAGATTTACGAATTTTATTTCTAGTTAGTAACTTTTATTAATATAGATATAGAATATAGATTCTTTTTTTATTTTCTTTTTCTTTGGTTTGGGTCAAAAAGAAAATGAAGAGAGTTCTAAAGTGAAGTCGATCCAAAATGAAAAGGAGGTTCATGGCCAAGGGTAAAGATATCAGAATTATAGTGATTTTGGAATGTACCTGTTGTGTTCGAAAGGGTGTCAATAAAGAATCGCCGGGCATTTCTAGATATATTACTCAAAAGAATCGACACAATACACCCAATCGATTAGAATTTAGAAAATTTTGTCGCTATTGTCAAAAGTATACGATTCATGGGGAAATAAAAAAATAGATGGAACGGAATGCGTGTGTTATTTTTCCAAGTAGCGGGAAGAGTAAGAACTTTACATCTTAACATTAACATATATAATACAAACCAAATCCTATTTTGGTCGAATCTTAAATGAATAAGAAAAAAAATAGAATTCTATTTTCTAGATCCTTTTATATATAAGGAATAAACAAACAAGGAATAAGCAAACCATGGATAAATCCAAACAACCTTTTCGTAAATCCAAGCGATCTTTTCGTAGGCGTTTACCCCCAATTGGATCGGGGGATCGAATCGATTATAGAAACATGAGTTTAATTAGTCGATTTCTTAGTGAACAAGGAAAAATCTTATCTAGACGGACGAATAGGTTGACCTTGAAACAACAACGATTAATTACTATTGCTATAAAACAAGCTCGTATTTTATCTTCGTTACCTTTTCGTAATAATGAGAAACAATTGGAGAGAGTGGAGTCGATCCCTAGAACTACTGGTCCTAGAACCAAAAATAAATAGAGATACTCCTCAAAACTCCAATAGGGAATCAAGCTCATATTAATGTTTTGCTCGAAAAAAAAAAGAGAATCCAGATTTGATTCTTGTATTCTAAAAAAGGAAAAATGGGGAAGAAATCTTTTTTTCTTGAAAGATGTTCGTTTATTCCTACTACTCAAATCTGAATTTCTTTTTCTTCTATCTTCCCGGAGTCCATTCTCCGGGAAATCCTGTTTCAATCATTCTTGTTTCCTGTATAATAGATTCTATTAAGATTCTTTTATTCCTTTATTTGATTTGTATTTATTTTTGATTGATGATTTTATTTGAAATTATATCAAAACAATTCTTATTTGATAGGGCTATTTGCGCAAGTATTTTACGATTCAGAAGCAATTGTCTCTTGTACAGATTGTGGATGAATAGGCTATAACTATAGAATATTCTATCCTCACGAGTTACCGCATTTATCCGAGTGATCCACAAACGACGAAAATCTCTCTTTTTCCTGCTCCTATCTCGATGAGAGGAAACCAAAGCTCTCATTCTTTGTTGAGTAGTCGTTCGAGTAAGTCTTGAATGAGCCCCTATAAAGGTTGATGCAAATAAACGAATCTTTTTTCGACGTCTTCGAGCTGTATATCCTCGTTTAACTCTGGTCATTGAATCAAATGAAACTTTCTTGAATAACTAATCGATTTCTCTTCTTTCAGTCATCCTTTTCCTCCGGTCGATTAATAACAAAACGGATTCTTCCGATATATAAAATATAAATTCCAATGGCTTTTGCGACTATGACCTTCCCGACCACGATTTTTTCTTTCTTCATTTTTTCTTTCTTCAAAGTATCTCGCCTGGAAATAATAAATTCGACTGCTACTAAATAAAAAAGAATAGTGGGTTCCCTCGTTTCTATGGCAACTTCTGAAACGGTGAGGTCCTCTCTATACACCGGAGCCTCTTCTTTCATTTCATCGAATTTTATTGTGAACTTGTATAGTTCACACTCTTTGGCTCTACCCATCCATTTTTCAATTCTAATTAGAAAGTAATAGTCCTTTTCACAAAAAAGCTATCCATACAGTGACGGCATTTAATTCTGAAAGTTGGCTACGTAGCTGACCCTGTTAGTCCGTTTTTTCAAGAATAGGAATAGGAACATAACCTTTTTCCTCCGCTTAATGGATAACTATTTGTTACCAATGGAGAATTCCTTCTCATCTCAAATGGAGTGATTGGATTTGCACCAATAGAAACCATAAATTCATAACATAATTAGGTAGATTATAGATCTTCATTTTTATCTATTTATATAATAGTCAATTAGATAGCCGTCTTCCACTCTATCTATCCTAATTCATCGGTAGTGGTCGTTGATACTGGAAAAGATTTTTGCATTTCTTCAAACTCATGATCTGAACTGAACGAGTCGCACATACACCCTAGTACATGTTCCTCGACGCTGAGGACATCCTCGAAGAGCGGGAGATTTCGTGACATTTCTTATTGGCTGTCTTGCGTTTCTAATAAGTTGTTTAATGGTTGGCATGGCATGTCTATAGAATCTCATTCTAGATAGAATAGAGCGGGTTGGCTTAGATCGATCTTAACCTGATGGTTGATGATTATGAATGATTTCTATTCACACGGAAATTTCAAATCTTGAAACGGAATTCGTATATTTATACGGAATCCCCAGTATTTTAATTTTCGACCGCTACAAGATCAACGATGCCATGAGCTTGGGCTTCTGTTGCTGACATAAAAACATCCCTTTCCATATCTTCGGATATAACCCATAAAGGGTTGCCCGTTCTTTGTACATAAACTTTTGTGAGAGTTTCGCGAAGTTTCAATAGTTCTTCTGCTTCCAGGATAAATTCCCCTGCTTGTGCCTCGTAAAAAGAACTAGCAGGTTGGTGAATCATAACCCTGATGATATTGATATAACATCATGAACGGTTCTTCTATCTATATATCGCACGATTGGGTTAAAGTAAGGGGGAATAAAAATAACAAGAAAAAATAGAATTAAACAACCGTACGGGCATCTTTTGTACATTGCATACGGCTCTGCAATGGAATTTCTTTTTTCGATAGAATTGATTCTATCAAAAAGAAGAAATAGAACCCATCCGATCCAAATCGTTAAATGATCCATTTACCACCCTTCCTTTCGTAGTAGTAAAAAAGATACTATGATGGTTCTGTTGCTTTATATATTTATCTCGTCTGTGGTTTGTTTAGCAATCCCAAAGTTTCTTTTTGATACGATCCAAGAAGGAGAAAATGATTTTTTCCATTTTTTTGACTCTTTCTCTCATAACATAAAAAGAAGAAAGATACTTCTGGTGTGGAAGAATAATGGTTTGTGACGCTGAAATTGACTCTTGCTTGACACATAAATCAAATTGGGAATAACTCTTCTTTCATACTACTATCTCGATACAAAATCTCATGTTAGAAAAAAAACAATAATGGTTTGTTCATATCGAACTCGAAGTGCCATGCTATTATTACTTATTCTTTATTTGATTCATATTCGATACAGCGAAGGCATAGTATTCTTTTTTTTCTCAAAGAAAAAAACTCATTGGCGCCAAGCGTGAGGGAATGCTAGACGTTTGGTAATTTCTCCTCCGACCAGAATGAAAGATCCCATTGAAGCGGCTAATCCCATACATATTGTATGTACATCCGGTGACACAAATTGCATAGTATCATAAATGGCTATTCCTGGTATTACCCATCCGCCTGGAGAATTTATAAACAAATAAAGATCCCTAGTATCATCTTCTATGCTGAGATATACCATGAGACCAACAAGTTGATTCGAGATCTCACTATCAACCTCTTGGCCTAAAAAAAGTAATCTTTCTCGATGAAGTCGGTTGATTAGGGCAAAATTGTATCCCTGAGGAACCGTACGTGCACCTTTGGATGCATACGGTTCGAAAGAATTGCGAAAAAAAGAATCAATGTGTCGATTCCAGTCCTATTTCTTTTTCCTTTTTTACATTCTAGAATGGGAAGGAGGGCAAAACTCATGTAAAAAAGAAAAAAGAATTTTATGAACTTATTGAACTAACTTCTCATTGATGTATTGTTTCATCGAAATTCAAATAACGATGTAATTTTCTTGTTCCTGAATGGGCCCTTTCAATTCTTTTAGGTTCTTGTTCTACTCCGGGGGAAGATTTTCCCGAATTCCATTTGCGCATATAGGTCAAATGATTCCAGTACCACTGTTTGATACCTTTCCCCAAAATATTCTATGTATTCATCATACTACTCCATTGGTAGGCAGTTTTATATAATCCCTATAGTAAGTCTAAGAAGAGTCTATGATAAAAGTGGTAATCGTGTAATCATCATCTATTCTACATAATAGATTATATTATAAGATTCTATTATAGTTCTATTTATAGTAAGTTCTATTATATTCTATTTAATCACTTAAGAATTTCAGAATTTCTTAAGAATTTAATTAAATTTATATTTTATTTTTATATTCTTTATTTAATATTTCTTATTTATATTACTACATTTACACTCCCATTATATTACTTTTACTTACTTTTACTCTTACCATTTCCAATTTGGTATTCTTTGAACGGAGCCTGGATACTTTATTTTATCAGTCCAAGTAAACCATCAATTATTTGAATTGATAATATTGATCCCCAATAGGAATTATTGTGCTTCACGCTCCGAATTATTGATGATTCAATCAATACAATATTGAATATATCTTTATTGGATTGGGCGAAACAGAGAATACTCGATCGGGGGAGATAACGGGGAAATACCATATGACCAATATGTCTGACAAGTCGCACTATACGTCAACCCAAGCTGCATCTTCCTCTCCAGGACTCCGAAAAGGTACTTTTGGAACACCAATGGGCATTAAGATAAAGAAAAAAATGAAGTACTATACTTTACTTTAATATGGAAACGTAACAATGGTTTGTTTTATTGTCTTCATCATTTTTTCTCTTTCTTTTATATCTTCTATTTTATATATATTTCTTTTTTCTTTTATATCTTCTATTTTATATATATTCTATTTCTATATTCTATTTTTAGATCTTTTAATCTTCTTTCTATTTAGAATCTTATATTCTTAGATTATCTTATATTATATATATATTCTATAAATTCTATAAAATAAAATAGAACTTAATACTTAATATTATTATACAGATAATAGATAGGACTGGAAGGTTCATAGAGGAAGACAGAATGAATAAAGAAAAATTATAACGAACGGGATCGATCGGATTAGCCGATTGTTCGAATGATTTCGAATTATAAAAAAGTATCTATGCATTATTTTTCCCTCAAAATCCTCCCATTGCG